CAGCAACCCTAGTAGCCATCTTTATATCTGGTTTACTTGTAAGTTTTACTGGGTACGCCTTATATACCGCTTTTGGGCAACCTTCTCAACAACTAAGAGATCCGTTTGAGGAACATGGGGACTAGTTGAAGTAATGAGCCTCCCGATATTGGGAGGCTCATTACTTCAATTGAGATAATGAAAAATCATTTCACCTTTTTAGTTGGAACTTTAGGCGGTTCTCGAAAAAAGATCGCGAAAAAAATTATTCCTAGGGTCGAGACTAATAGGAATGTATAAACCAGTGCTTCCATAGATTCGATCGCGGTTTACAATTATAGCTTCCATACCTGTTTGTTTATTTTATTTTTTGAGGGGACCAGCTTGCAGATAAAGAAAGAACACGCGTAAAAGAGTGAGAATTCAAATCAAGATTTCTCAGGTACCCTATGACAAATTCTAAAAAGAAAATAGAGACAAAAAATACCAAAGCAATGTTGTATCAGACTGCCTGTCTTTTTGTAGTTGGATCCCCAAGTTTTTGAAATGCTCCAAATTCTACTTGAACATCCAAATCCGGGTCAATACCGGCAAAAACATCTCTGAACAAGGTTCTAGCACCATGCCAAATGTGTCCGAAGAAGAAGAGCAAAGCAAATGAAGCATGTCCAAAAGTAAACCAACCCCTTGGACTGCTACGAAAAACACCGTCGGATTTCAAAGTAGCACGATCTAATTCAAAAATTTCACCCAATTGAGCACGTCTCGCATATTTTTTTACAGTAACAGGATCACTATAACTCACTCCGTTGAGTTCGCCACCATAGAATTCAACAGTTACACCTACTTGTTCAACACTATACTTCGATTCCGCCCTTCGAAAAGGAACATCCGCTCTAACAATTCCGTCGCCGTCTACCAAAACGACTGGAAATGTTTCAAAAAAGGTAGGCATACGACGTACAAAAAGTTCACGTCCTTCTTTATCTCTAAAGACGGGGTGTCCTAACCATCCAACTGCTATTCCATCCCCGTTATCCATCGAGCCCGCCCTGAATAATCCCCCTTTCGCCGGATTATTTCCGATGTAATCATAAAAAGCTAATTTTTCGGGAATTTTAGACCAGGCTTCTGATAAACTTTGATTTTCGGCTAGCCCAGCACTAACTCTTCGATATATCTCTTGCTGAAAGTATCCCTGATCCCATTGATAACGAGTGGGCCCAAATAATTCGATCGGAGTAGTTGCTGAACCATACCACATAGTTCCGGCAACAACAAAAGCTGCAAAAAAGACAGCAGCGATACTACTGGAAAGCACGGTTTCAATATTTCCCATACGCAATCCTTTGTATAGACGTTGTGGCGGGCGGACACTAAGATGGAATAGACCCGCTAATATGCCCAACGTCCCCGCTGCAATATGATGGGAGGCTATTCCTCCCGGAACAAAAGGATCAAAACCTTCCACGCCCCACGCTGGATTTACAGGTTGTACTTTTCCTGTTAGTCCATAAGGATCGGATACCCATATTCCAGGACCATACAAGCCTGTTACATGAAATGCACCAAAACCAAAGCAAGCCACTCCTGAAAGAAATAAATGAATTCCAAAGATCTTAGGTAAATCCAAAGAAGGTTTTCCTGTACGTTCATCACTAAAAATTTCTAGATCCCAATACACCCAATGCCAGATAGCTGCCAAAAAGCATAAACCAGAAAACACAATATGTGCCCCAGCTACACCTTCGTAACTCCAAATACCCGGATGCGTTACAGTCCCTCCTGTGATACTCCAACCGCCCCATGAATTAGTTATTCCTAAACGAGTCATGAAGGGTATAACGAACATACCCTGTCTCCACATTGGATCAAGAACGGGGTCTGAAGGATCAAAAACTGCTAATTCATACAGAGACATCGAACCGGCCCAACCAGCAACCAGAGCTGTATGCATTATATGCACAGAAAGCAACCGGCCGGGATCATTCAATACAACGGTATGAACACGATACCAAGGTAAACCCATGGAAATACCCCTTTATCAAAGATAAATAGACACTACGTAACTTTATTGCATTGGAAAAGACTCTACTATGACCATCTTATGGACTTCCCCCGTTCGGTGAATTATTTCATAACAGGGGTTAATATTTGTTCTATTCTGTTGGTAATAAACGAATGGAACAATTTTGTTCGTAGGAACAAAGAGAAGCAGATTTATTCTATACTCGATAAGTACCAATATGCAATGGGGGCTAATACCATTTTCTATGAGCAAATGCGTACATACTTATTCATCGCCCTATTCGTACTAATTAGACTTTCTTTTTATTCGTTCTCTTTTTCTTCATGACTTTACTTTTTTTAATTTATGTATAATTTTAAATTTATGTATAAAATGTATAAAAGAAAGTCTAAAATATTTAAAATAAATACGAGAAAAGACAATATTAGAATAGAAAGACAAATAAATGAAACTTCTAACAAATAATTTATAACCAAAAATTTACAACAAAAATGATGACTAAAACTATGCCACGATTTATTCCACTAGGTGTTCCAAAAGTAGGTTTACCACTTTCTGAGGATGTCAACAACGGTCGCCCAGTTTCTGGGAATGTCGTCAACAACGATCATAATGGTAGCCTATTGTTGGAGAATGTCGTCGACAACGACGACATGAACGGTGTTGGCCGTTTTTTTGAGGATGTCGTCGACAACGACGACGTGAACGGTGTTGGCCGTTTTTTTGAGGACGACGGCGAGGACGTGAACGGTGTTGGCCGTTTTTTTGAGGACGACGAGGACGGCTATGTTTATGTCGGCCCTTTTTCTGAGGATGTCGTCGACAACGTCAATAGTCGCCCAGTTAAGGTGGTTTGGGACAACGGTTCAGTTAATGGCAACCGTTCGGACAACGGTTGCCCACGTTTTACTCGGATTTTTGAGTATGTCGTCAGCGACGACGATCTCCCACATTTTACTTGGATTTCGTTGCTTGTCGCCAACATCGCCGTCGACTGCGGCTACAGTGGTCCCCGGACTTTGATTTATATAGGCAATGTCCCATGGATTTTGACTTATATAGTCATCGTCAAGAAAGGCGGTGGCCCATTTTATGGGGGTGTCGTCAACAACGACCCCGGCGGTGGCCCAGGCCCTTTTTCTGAGGATGTCGTCGACAACGTCAACCATTTCCCAGTTAAGGTCAACCGTTTCCCCGTTAAGGTCAACGGTTGCCCAGTTTCTGAGGATGTCGGCGACATCGACGACGACGACAACGGTGGCCCATTGTTTTTTCTTTCTAGCGACGACAACGGTCGCCCTGTTTCTGAGGTTTTCGACGTTGACGTTGAGGATACCCCAGTTTCTGCGAATGTCGACGCCAAGGACGCCGAAAAAACTTGGCGTGACATATACAACACACTTTATGAAAAAAGAATTCTTTTTTTAACACAAGAAGTTAATAGCGAGACCTCCAATCAACTTGTTGGTCTTATGGTATTTCTCGGTATGGATAGTCCAATAAGAGAGCAGTTTTTGTTTATAAACTGTCCCGGCGGATGGGTACTACCTGGAGTATCGGTTTTTGATGCTATGCAAACGGTAGAACCAGATGTCCAGACAATATGCATCGGGGTAGCCGCTTCAATGGGATCTTTTATCCTGCTCGGAGGAGCAATTACCAAACGTGTAATATTACCTCACGGTAGGGTAATGACCCATCAACCTACTAGTTCACTTGATGATGAGGACATCGCGATAGATTTTTTCACGGAAATGGAGGAATTTTCAAAATTGCGTGAAATCATCGAAATGACTTATGTACAAAGAACAGGCAACCCCCTATGGGCTGTAGTCGAAAATATGAGCAGAGATGCTTTTATGTCAGCAAAAGAAGCAGTAAATTTTGGAATTGCTGATGAGATAGGAGATGATAATATTTGTCTTCGTATCTTCGATCTGATACACAAGCAAGAGACGTGTGATCGTATTTTGAGAGAAGTGCGAAGCGATTTGAAAGGTGTGCTAAGGGACCCTAAATTTCTTCCTGTAGTACTAGCCAAACTACAGGAGCATCAGCAAAATGATGGTGTTTTTACTGAGATGCTAGTGTGTACTAGATATCTAAAGAAAGCGGATACTGTAGTAGAGAAAGAGGATACTGCATTTTATCCTCTTAGTATTCTTGAGTACCTTCATTCTATACAAAGGTATACGTATCTTAATCCAGTAGTAAAGAGTAGGAGTCTGACAAAGGGTGGGTTCTTTGCGAGTATGATAACCATTCTGATGAAAATTTCGAATCGTACTCTGCTAGGGACTAGAGGAATATTTTGGAATCCTATTTATCCGGCACAGGAAAAGAAGCAGCTTTATAATAAGATTCTGATATGTCTTGTTTTTAATTTTAAGCCTCCTTTTCAGATTTATGCGATATTATATCGGTATCGGCCGCTTTATCCGGCACAGGATAAGAAGAAGCTTCATAATAAGATAACGTTCCACCGTTTTTTACGAGTATAATCCGACTCGGAGATTGTATCCGTATCAGTTAATCAGCTAGGGGATGAATGAAAATAAGAGAGATTTCTCACAAATCACAGATTAAAATCACGGATTTGTGGGAAATCTGTAATTTGAGATTTTATCTATGAGTTTACATTCTATTAAATTAAATGGAAGTAATTCAAAATTAGCCGGTTAGGATCAATCTAAACCAGCCCATTATGTATACAATTCATCATGCCAACTATTAAACAACTTATTAGAAATACAAGACAGCCAATCAGAAATGTCACAAAATCCCCCGCTCTTCGGGGATGCCCTCAACGTCGAGGAACATGTACTCGGGTGTATGTGCGACTCGTTTAGATCATATCATGAGCTGGTACAAAAGAAAAGCAAGAAAACAAACTTGCCAGTATCAATGATCAGTACCGGTGAATAGGATAGAATGTAAGAATGGATTCCATTCACTATCTAAAAATAAGAAAAGTTATCATATTCCTACATTG